ACAGGCATAGGCCAACTAAACGGCATTCCCGTAGCAATTGGGGTTATGGATTTTCAGTTTATGGGGGGTAGTATGGGATCCGTAGTCGGAGAGAAAATCACCCGTTTGATTGAACACGCTGCCAATCAAAATTTACCTCTTATTATAGTGTGTGCTTCTGGGGGGGCGCGCATGCAGGAAGGAAGTTTGAGCTTGATGCAAATGGCTAAAATATCGTCTGCTTTATATGATTATCAATTAAATAAAAAATTATTTTATGTATCAATCCTTACATCTCCGACAACTGGTGGAGTGACAGCTAGTTTTGGTATGTTGGGGGATATCATTATTGCCGAACCCAATGCCTACATTGCATTTGCAGGTAAAAGAGTAATTGAACAAACATTGAATAAAACAGTACCCGAAGGTTCACAAGCAGCTGAATACTTATTCCAGAAGGGTTTATTCGACCTAATTGTACCACGTAATCTTTTAAAAAGCGTTCTGAGTGAGTTATTTAAGCTCCACGCCTTTTTTCCTTTGAATCAAAAGTCAAGCAAAATCAAGTAGAGCACTAAGTTCAATTATTTTTTTTGTGTTTGTAGCAAAAAGTAGTTAGTTTATCGGAATCAAAGTAAATAAGATAATAATGGCCTTTTCTTTGGTGATAGAAGATCGAATTGTAGAAAGAATCAAAACGAAAGTTGAGGATAACTCTTTTTTTGACCTATATTCCTGATTACGAATCAAGAAACCTTTATCACCAAGAGTGAGTTCTTCCGTTCGTGAAATTAGTAAAATAAAACGAATTTGGTCTTGTCTTAGGTATATAATTTGAAATTTCAATATAGATAATAGAGTTTTGTATCTTTCTCTATCTACCGAAAAACCATTTTAGCTAAAAATCCATGTTGGGTCGGATTCGAACGAATCCTTCGATAATCGGTAAAAAACTCTTTATCTATTTTTATAAAATTAGAAGACAAGAACAAAAGACAAAGAAATGAAGAAAAATAATAAAGTTTATTATCATTATCATACATATCTTTCTCATGGAGGAGATGAATAAGTCCATTTATTTAGTTCTACAGTTCTACATTCTTTGCACTTATTCTTATTATACGTACTCAGTTAGATTTAGATATATCGATACTTCGATCTATACTAAGAATTTAAAATTCTTCAAATTCTATTAATAATAAATATTATCTAATTAGAATTCAAATTCTTAATTTAATTATAATTATTACAAGATATCTTTATTTATATAATAACATAATAACAGATACAAATAGTAAATCGAGGTACCCCTTCTATGACAAATTTGAACCTTCCATCTATTTTTGTGCCGTTAGTAGGCCTAGTCTTTCCGGCAATTGCAATGGCTTCTTTATTTCTTCATGTTCAAAAAAACAAGATTGTTTAGATCCGCTGGGACCCAATCTCATCCATTTTTTTTTTGAAAACGTGGACTTGTATCATAACACGGATATCTATTTATTGGAATATAGTATAACATGTGATTTCCACCGAACATAAAGGAAAAAACTCTTATGCCCGCAGAAACATGATATATGGATATATCAATTCTAGCAATTTTCAAATAGATCAGGATCTCTGGATGGCTGAAATGTAGTCGGTGAATCTATATGTATATCGATATGTATAGTGGGATCGTATTAAATAAAGAGTATGTTATTATTTTAGATTTAACCAATTTGATGAATTACTCCTAAAGGTTGACATCAAACTAGTGCTAGTTCACCTCAAACTAGTGCTAGTTGATGAGAGTTACTTCGGAAACAAAAAAGTAAAGTCAAATTTCTCTGGGGTATTATCTCAATTCCAATAAAATGCAATCGAGTAAAGTATGACTTGGCGATCAGACGATATATGGATAGAACTTATAACGGGGTCTCGAAAAATAAGTAATTTCTGCTGGGCCTTGATCCTTTTTTTAGGTTCATTAGGCTTCTTATTAGTTGGAACTTCCAGTTATCTTGGTAGAAATTTGCTATCTTTTTTTCCGCCTCAGCAAATCATTTTTTTTCCACAAGGAATCGTGATGTCTTTCTACGGAATTGCGGGTCTCTTTATTAGCTCTTATTTGTGGTGCACAATTTCCTGGAATGTAGGTAGTGGTTATGATCGATTCGATAGAAAGGAAGGAATAGTCTGTATTTTTCGTTGGGGATTTCCGGGAAAAAATCGTCGCATATTCCTCCGATTCCTTATAAAAGATATTCAGTCCGTTAGAATAGAAGTTAAAGAGGGTATTTATGCTCGTCGTGTTCTTTATATGGACATCCGAGGCCAGGGGTCCATTCCCTTGACCCGTACTGATGAGAATTTGACTCCACGAGAAATTGAACAAAAGGCTGCTGAATTAGCCTATTTCTTGCGTGTACCAATTGAAGTATTTTGATAAATTGAGAATCAGAACGTTCATTCAATTAAAGAAAACGTATATGAAAGAACCATAAAACGAAACTCTTTTTATGGTCTTTATGCGTTTTATGGT